TAAGAGCAAGAGCTTATCCACGATATCCTTACCTAAATGTCAAACCAAGGCTGACTGAATAAAGAAAGGGAACCATAGCTAAGACTGATCAATGAGCCTTCTCTCTCCTGAGGGCAACGCAACCAAAGTAGACAAAATCCAACCAAACCTGAGAGTTCGAGTTCGAGCCCAAAGCGGAATAATGCCAAAAAGCAATGCAAAGAACGGATCTAGAACAGCGGATATTTCAAAGAGAGCACCGGATCTTGCATGAATGTGCACATCCGATTTGTTCACATCTTGAATGTGACCAATTGCCAGAGATTGGCTAGCATGAGGACAGATAGGCTAAAGAGAGGTTAGCCCTAGTTGATTCTGCACTCCCAACCTTAAGAGGGGCATAGCGCTTGCTAAAGGAATGCTTACCGAGAAGCTTCCCCCCACGGAGCGTTAAGAAGCTTAGTAGAAAGCTAGGGCTTGACTCGATGGAATGCCTGCACTGAATGGAATGACTGAGCGCAGGGAGACATCCGACTTGCAACCTAGGACCGAAAACAAGCCGATGAAACTGACCCCTGGGACCGCAGGAAAGGACTTGACTGAATTGCTTACATGGGCAGAAAGACCGAGGGCAAGATCTCTTTATATAAGTCATTCCATTCCGAATATCCGATTCAAAGCAACTGCTTGGCCGGCTTGGGACAGGCTTGCTTGAGCGGATATGCCAACAGCAGTCTTACTAATAGTAGAAGACGACCTCAACACAAGGAGAATGGATAAGGATTCGAACAAGGTGGGATCCAAACAGAGGGAATAGAGGATTACGAACACAGTCCTAAAGCAAGTACCAAGAACGAGGATAAAGAAGATAGCCCAAAGCGAAAGGTGTGCTCCAATGGCAAAAAGAAAGAGGGAAGTAAAGTCGTAGGCTAGATTTATTTTTGAAAGAATGAAGCTAGGACGTCATACTTTCCTGTCTACTTGAGTGAAGGTGTTCTTCCAGTCGAAATTCCTTGTATTAAAATGGCAGAGCGAATAAGGTGTCATTCTCAGTCGAAATTCCTTGTATTAAAATGGCATTGATGAGTTAGAGTAAATGCTAATAACATAATAGTATCTGATGCCGTTATTGGCCACCCCGTGGTTTGACTGCCAAAAGGACCACGTGGGTTGGGTGAAGGCACAGTTCTATGTTCTGAATTTCCAACTGGAGATTCAATTGAATTGTTCTTTCTGGTCTTTTTCTTCTCTTCCTATCAACGACCAGGGCGAGGTATCATCTTCTGCCCCAAACGAGCTCTTTGCGCCCTACGATTGCTACTGTGATACTTGTTGGGTGGTCTCTTCTTTGAGGGTCGATTTTCAAAGTGCACTGCACTGACTAGACAAACTAAATGGCACTCAAGCTTTAACCTACCTCATCCACCGCCCTGACGAAATTCAGTAATTCCAGATCTGGGAGCCGCTTCGTTTGGATCCGTGGAACGTGGAACTACCAAGGAAGAGAAGAAGAAGAGAGCATCAACGCCATACCGCTCGGGACCAATCCGAACATTAACTCAAAGGGCGGAGAACATAAAGAAGGAAAACAGGAGATAGGAGAATCGAAAAAAGTATGTTTGAAAGGAGGTGAAACCGGACACTGCAAACTTCTCCCTGCTACACAGAGGAATTCATTCTTCTCAAAATCAGAGACGCTCCGCACCTTGCTTTGCTACCGGGTATGAACTCCTCCCCTGCTTTCGGGCGAAGTCCTTCTTCTTGGCCACTCTATTTTCTATTTTGGAAGAAAATCTTCAACTAGAAATCGGATAGATTAAAGGCCCTAGAGGAGATAGAGAATCGAGTTAGTCAGTCTCCCCCCACCATCTACCCTCCTCAGAGGCTTTCTTTGAGCGCTAAGCTTTCTTCCCTTCGAAAGTGACGGTTGTGCTACTCTTCCTTCGCTGCTGGATTAAGGCTAAGGGATGCTAGAACGGGCCTTGTCGATACCTTTACTGTTAGGAAGAAAAGAATTTATATTCTACGATTGGGGATTATTAAAGGTCTTATTAGCTTATGAAAAAGGATAAGGCAATCTTCAACAACCTGGCTGGCTTTATCCCTTCGCTGAGCTCCTTGCTACCCGAGAATGAAAGAAGATATGTGACTTTGAAAGAGTTTCATGGGTCGTCCCCTTACTCTATTCCTTCAAGGAAGAGCGGGACGCCTTGGCAGCAGCAAAGCAAGACTTCAAGAATTGCCTAAGGGTGAAAATGGTTAATTTTGCCACGTGAAAGTAAGCTTTCCTGCTTCTAGGATGCTTCATAGCGAGGTATGATCTCACTCCACGGAGGAAAAAGCTTTCTTAATTCATTCAAAAGACGGGCTTTCCTAGCTCATATAGTGGAAAGTACCCTTCCCTCACAGCTCACTCTCTCAGGGCATTCTCCGCCTATTCTCTTTTTCTTTCTCTTTCGAGAAGCTTTTCATAGCCGTAGTCGTAGTCAACTTACAGGGGAATCCACTTCTGAGATGGAGAGAATCCCGGGATGTATATGCTCTTTTCAGGGTTGAAGGAATAAGTAAGCGCAGCTATTGGACTTCTTTGTGGTATGGCAGCAGTAGCAAAGAAAGAAGCAGCTCACTCTGCTTCAGGGTGCAAGGAATGAAAGAAGCGGACGATAGACTCGCTATTACAAGTCTTATGAGCCCTATGGGAGAACTGCTTTCCAAGTCTATTACGTTATAACTGCTTGCTTGAAAGCTTGCCTTAGGCTTTCCCTCCATTATAGATTAATTCTTTCCCTAGGCTAGTAAGATATTCTTAGGGCATTTCGGGGCCTCTATATGATCATTCTCCTAACACTTTTGATCTCTATATAACCATTGCCATTGGTAGTTCTCGGCCAGTTTCATTCTAGCCAAAGCCGTAGGCCAAGTCCCGTTGACTGACACTGAGACAAGGGCCGTGGTGTGCGCTGACGGATCATGAATTGCGTATATGACGATTGAAGTGAAATTGGGTAGTTCCATTGTCTGGTCTCTCAAAGGAAGAAAGATGGCAAACAAAGGAATCGAGAGATGAGTAGTTCCTCTGAAGGGCCCCTGGTCAGGGAGAGCAAACTGGAGTTGTTGATTCAGACTACCACGTGCTGGTATTGCTATGACTCACTTGGGACATTCCATCTTGATACGTGGCCGGGCTGCTACAAAGCGAAAGGTAATTTCTTTTTGAGTCATTCCCGAGGGACTCGTCACCTAAGCCGGAAAGAGTCAGATTTAGATCGCCGAATTCATGGGACTTGGGACTTCGATACTCAGGATTTGAGTGAAGTAGTGAAATGAAAATAGAACTGATTCAACTTATCCTGAAACTGGTTCAGCTAGCCCAATGTTAGTCGGACTAGGTGCTCCCCTAGGCTTGAACTGAACGTGGGTAGCATTTGAACGCGTGGAGCAATCGCCCGAAAGAGTGAAAACCCGTTTAAATGGTTGATGATTTCTTGATGGTTGAATGTGACCAGAATCTGTTGCCGATGGTGGTCTACCTTATCTAAGTAGTTATTGATCCCCAGCCAGCGAGTTAGCTGCCTCGAGGACCTCCTCATTTTCAAAGAGTTGCTTGTGACTGGCGATGATTTGCTTTCAGGCGTTGACTGACCTACAAAGCAGCTATCTTAAATGCATAGAAAGCAGTTTTATGCCTAGCTAAGTTGAGTGCTTTCGCACTGCTCAGACTCGCTGGCAGAAGAAAGTCCAACTGAAACCCCACAAACTTATTTGAAACTTTCAGATTCCTCTCCTTCTCCATTCGACATGGCTACAGCCAGACAGTCTTTCTTGAACGTAGGGCAGTTCGTTTCTAGATCAGGGTCTAAATAAGACAGACGATCTGGGGAAAACTACACTTGCATTCCTTCATGAATGTTATTTCATTTCGGTTGAACAGGTTCGACATAACCCATTCAATTAGCTGCCGCTTTCCTTTACCTGCCACTATAGGTGCGAGTAAGCTGACTGGGCTACCCTCAGATTATATTAGAGGTCAATAAGTGAGACAGAGGTTCCTGCGGAAAGGCGAGAAAGCAAGTCCATCAACCATTCCATTCTGCATTACTTTACTTGGAAGACTAAACCTTACCTAGGGCTTCAAGTAAGGACTTACGGATTGGACAGCAAAGACTGGAAGCAGTAAATAAAGGCTTATAAGGTTTGAAGTTTGAATTGAAGAAAGAAGAAAGAAAACAATTTCCTAGTTCTTTTACCCAATACCAACGTTCAAAAGGACATCCAGTGAAAAAGCGTGAGCCGTTATTTGCTTATGTCACTAAGAAGAAAACACTTTAAAACCTCTCTTACAGTTCATACTTAATCTCTCTTCTTTTTACCTTACCGAAGAAAAAGAGAAAGAAATCATTGAAGTCTTGGGGGAGCAAACGAAGTGAGCGATGACTTCCATCGTCGCTACGCTTTTGTAGCTTATCCCTTTGAAGAGAGGTTTTCAAGATGATACTAAGGAAAAGGTTATTTTCGTTTTCAAGTTTATTTCTTCACTGGAAGTCTTTTTTTAAAAACCCCGTGTTTTTTGGTAGCAAGTTAATTTCCCTTCGGAGCGGTAAACTCTTAACCCCAAAAAGTGAGTCTCATATAGCTGCAAAATGACTACTTGATAAAGAAAAGAATTCAACTTGGCCTCCTTAAAGTCTTTCTTTCTCTCTTATTACCGTTGATACTTGATAAAGAAAAGAATTCAGATTGTCCAACGGTTCATACTGAAATGATTTCTTTATAACCTACTATTTTGTAAATGATAGAAATTCAGTAAAGAAGGATAAAGTGCCATCTCCGCGCTGACTTCCTCTGATAGAGACTGACTATTGAAATGAAAGAAAGTAAATAGAGACGGCACCTACGCTATCTATTGAAGCTTACTTTACTATATATTTAAATAAAGACAAGACAGTAAAGGGACATACACGCTGACTACTATTTTAGTCTGACTAGCCCGTAGGCTGTTACCATTCTCCCTGCCCTTTTAGAAAGGGAAAGAGAAAAGGCCGGAAAGCGGGTAAGAAGAGAATCTCTCACCTTACACTCTGACTATTACTAATAGATTCTTAGGGGTACCTAGTACTTATTCGATTAGTCTTCTAAATAAGAATTACCGTATGTCCTGTCAATTCAATAGTGTCTGGCTTCCCGGCTGTACTTTTGTGACTACTTCCCCGGGACTGAACTCTAGGTAAGGCCCTCAAGGTCAATAAGTAAGGAAAGAAAACTACTAGGCCTCCTCCTCTAGGTTGACTCTAGGCTTCTTACTCTTCTGGGTCAACCTCCTCAATGAAGCAAGGAAGAAGGTGAGGAATTTCATCTAAGGCAGGGCAGGCAGTTTGGGGTTGAAGAATGGGATGAAAGTAAAGAAGAAGGTAAGCTTCTCGATCCTAGCTTCTTCCATCGCTTTTTCGGAATACGGGATAGTACGGTAGTAATGGGCGGAATAAGTGGGCTGGTCCCCGGTTGCCCAAATCGACTGTTCATTCTCTACAAGATGGCTTTCTGGGTCAGACTCTTCTCTTTATGGCTATGGTCGAAAAGAAGACATGCTCTTGAGCCCTTTCTGTACACTCCTCTCATGCCGTGGATGGACTGTTATATTGACCCGGGAACCGGGCTTTCATAGTAGCTGGGGCTAGAGTCTTTGACAGTGTCTTTCCATGCTCGTTCAAAAAGTGAAGTGTCAGTAGGTCATTGAAGAAGGTGAACCTCTAAATGGCGTATACAAGAGGGAGATCAAATCCAATTCATATCGTCTGAGGATTGTCTTGCGCCTAAGCTAGCTGTATTTTAAGCTTCATGGAGATCCTTCGATCAACCTTCCTTTTATTTAGGCAGCTAGGAAAATGCTGCTCACAACTTTGCTCGTGTCCACTATACACAATTGGCAAGGCCAGTCCAGTTGTCAAGTCAGTAGTACCATACATACCCTCTTGAAACCCAGCTCTTCGACCATGCTATGACTAGGGCAATACCCTTAACCATTAGTCCCATACCCTCCCTTAGCCTTTCGCTTTCTGCCCTAGGTTGTGAACCCGACATGGTTTGCGTGATTTCATATGGGTTTTTCAAGTGAAGCAGGTGACATATATAAGATAGAGCGTGTGGATCTGTTCAAAAGAAGTCACCCACTAGGAGAGTCGCTTAGATAGTATGCCTCGACCGGAAGACAGTCTGTCTTTCCCACAGTGCAGTTGACGTAGGGGAGTCCAGTTTTTGATGAATGAGAAGGTGATCTCTAATCGCTGCTTTTGCTGTCCCCCTTTCTATACCTCAAATCTCTTCTGCCGACGCTGCTACCTACGAAAAAAGCGGAAAGAGGGCTTGAGGATGACTTCCCTCATCGACTGGGAACCCCAATGCTTTGAGGTGGCTGACGTAGCCTTTAAACGAAGCCCTCCCCCATTCCCGGTATCTTATAGTGGATGCCATTCCTATTTGTCCCTGACTCAACCCCCTTACCTGAAGGAAGGACGGTCCTAATTGAACTCCGTCTAAATGGCTTGGTTGATGTCAGAATAGAGGCGTCAAAAGTGCGGCTAGAAGGGTAGATTCTTTCTTAATAGAGGCAGCTCATCCCTTCTCCACTTTTTCGGGTGCTTTAAGAGCCCGATGAGAGAATGCGAGACCTAATCTTAAGAGGGGTAGCTCATTTACCGATCGGAGTTCCTGCGCTTGAAGTTTCTTTGTTGAAGACAGACGGGCTGACTTGCTTGTTTAGCTTGCCTTTCTAATTCACATGCTATCCGTTCCTTTCTTTCCTTGTTTGTGACCTGCTTTCCTAGTAGGAATTCTTTTGTCTACATACTATTCTCGCTACTACAGAAATAGCTTAAGTGATGTTCTTATCAATATGGGTTCTCCTATGCTTCAGTAGCTATCCTTCTTTTTCAGAGTTCTAACTCCCCTGAGGGTAAGGTTCCAGTAGTTGTGCCCGAACTATCTTTTGAGGCATAGCGGTCTACTGAACGAGGCGATAAAGGTGTCGACAATTAGGTTATCCTTCTTTCTGTCTATAGAAAGGACAGGATCACTATGACCTCTGGCTCAAGGACTGGCCTTCATTCATCCCCCGCTACCCCTTTTTTAATGCCTACGGAGAGGTTTAGTTAGCCCCGACTAGGAGATGTGGCATTCTTCAACAGCAACCTCTTCTGATTCACTGTCACAGGCCATTCTTGCAGCAAGAGGGCATTCTCGAACAGCCTAAGACAGGGAACTAAGACTGTGCCATCACCTTAAAATAGAAGTAACTAGACAAGCTCTGTGCGCATTCTATTCCGTCGGTTCTATTGGACTAAGACCCAGAGGCCGTGAATAAAGCCCCCTTTTTCCTTCTAAAGCCCTTCGCTCCACTCATTTTAGCATTTCTAATCAGACCTGGCTGAACTGGGAACGACATAGATCAAAGGGTCGTTCATTAGCCCTACTAGTAAAGGACAGGAAAAAGAGGGATTGATTTCAACCTTGCTTTTAGTTGTAAGGCTAGCTTTTGACTTATAGGGCGCTTAGGCTTTGCTCATCAAACAAGTGCGCCAAAAGTGGGAGGTGATATCATATTATCTTATAATAGGAGTACGTCTGCTTTTAGCTCGTAGTTTCACTCTTGCTTTAGCCTTACCTTCTATTATATTATATTAGTAAAAGGGCGTGTTCTCTTTGAAAGAAAGATGTACAGTGGCGGTCTTCTCGTCAATCTTCGGAGCTGAGCTAGGCACTGGCTACAGGGCGACTGACCGAAACTCTTTCTCTTAATGAGAGTTTTATTTTAAGTTTCAAAAAGAAGAGTCACGCTCTTTCTTGCCCTAAGAAAGAGGGCTTAAGTCATGGATCCCAATCCGCCGATAAGGCTTTTTTTTTGGTATGCCGCTCCGCAAACAAGGAGCGAATGAACATAAATGCAAAAAAATCTCATGAATATCCTTCGTCCGTTATCTCCTCATCTTCCTATTTATAAGTCACAGCTTACTTCGACGTTTCGGTTCCCATTTTCTTTTCTTTTTTTCGGTATGCCGCTCCGCGAGCAAGGAGTGCCACGCACGAGCGGAGGGAAAACAAAGCAGGGGGAATTCCTCGTTGGGGGAAATCCTTTGATTGCGTATTGAATATAGATCCATGTCTTTCTTGTTCCACTAGCTAGGACAAAATGATCACATGTCCGTTTCGTTATTACAACCTTTTTTTTTGATGTCAAAGACCAGAAGCTACGCGAAAATTCTCATTGGATCTCGGTTGTTCTTAACAGCGATGGCTATTTATTTAAGTCTTCGGGTAGCACCACTAGATCTTCAACAAGGTGGAAATTCTCGTATTCCGTATGTACATGTTCCTGCGGCTCGGATGAGTATTCTTGTTTATATCGCTACGGCTATAAACACTTTCTTGTTCCTATTAACAAAGCATCCTCTTTTTCTTCGCTCTTCCGGAACCGGTATAGAAATGGGTGCTTTTTTTACGTTGTTTACCTTAGTTACTGGGGGGTTTCGGGGAAGACCTATGTGGGGCACCTTTTGGGTGTGGGATGCTCGTTTAACCTCAGTATTCATCTCGTTCCTTATTTACCTGGGTGCACTGCGTTTTCAAAAGCTTCCTGTCGAACCGGCTTCTATTTCAATCTGTGTTGGACCGATCGATATACCAATAATCAAGTCTTCAGTCAACTGGTGGAATACATCGCATCAACCTGGGAGCATTAGCCGATCTGGTACATCAATACATGTTCCTATGCCCATTCCAATCTTGTCTAACTTTGCAAACTTCCCCTTCTCAACCTGTATCTTGTTTGTTCTGGAAACACGTCTTCCTATTCCATCTTTTCTCGAATCCCCTTTAACGGAAGAAATAGAAGCTCGAGAAGGAATACCAAAACCTAGTTCACTCGCTGAGTCTCTTTGCATCCATGGCTGAATGGTTAAAGCGCCCAACCTATACCAACAAGGATAAAAGGGCAAATTCGTAGGTTCGATTCCTTCTGGATGCACTTGGAACGTTTAGTTCAATTGCTGCTCACGAAATTGTTACATATAGCTCGCCCAACTAGCTTATGGGGCACTTCACTCGCTAGAGAAAGAAAAAGTATATATGACTGAAAATCCCGCTTAGAGATCGCAACTATAGTGGAGAGAAAATAAGTATCAGCAGGCACTAAAGGGGAAGCTTAGAGACGGAATTAAAATATAAGAATAGAGGAGTACGTGGGGGGTGAAGTAAAGATAACTCTAGCAATATAGACCGGGCCTGCTTCCCATTCATTCTTTTATAAGAATGCTCTTCGGCTGGTCAATAGGGCGCATCGCTTTTGCTTCTGTAATAGAGGCGCTGTAATAGGCGCGCTTAGCTAACGAATAAAAACCTTGGTCCGCTTTCATTGGTCTAGCCCGGTCATTGCTTATCTCTTTCTTCTCTATCGGTGAATTGGGGGAAAGAGTGCACCAATAAGGGGAGGTGAAAAAGCAAGAAAGAGGTCAGTAGAGCAGTTGTATGGCTTTCATAGCGTTTAGTAGTTTTAGGGATAGGTAGCTACAAATAGTAGTGGTTGAATGGGAAGAGTTTTTTTAGTTGTTCTTTCAAGAAGGAGTGCTTGAAACATAGCTAGCCCTTCTTAAGGCAAGAGTGCTTGAAGAGAGAGCTACCCAAAGGAGGAGCAGTATACGCAAGGTCTAAGCCTTACATAGTTGTCTTTGTCTCCTCGGTACCCCCTCCCTCTTATTCTTCCTCTGTAATAGCTGCCTTGCTAGCGAAGGGTCTTCCAAGCCCTGAGCGAGCTGAGTGCTTAGCACTGAATTAATAGCACCACTTCTACCACTTGCATAGCATATCGGTAGTAGCTACAAGACAAAAAACTAACTCAAGAACGCAAGAGAAGTGCTTTTTAAAAGGTAGAGCTACAAGAAAGCATCTACTGAGCTAACCATCTAATCTAAGCAGTAGCATCTCAACTCAAGGAATAGCTTTCCCGCAAGAGGAAAGAGCATCTATCTACACAGTTAGCTGCCCCTACTTTGGGATATTGCCTTAGCTAGGTTGGCTCCTAGGCTAAAGCAACTGTACAACAGGCAATGTTATCAGCGATGCCTCGCAGCATGGAATGTTATTTCCTCTTCCTCTGGGCTCTGGAATGGAAGAATTGGTTCAGCATCAACCCCGGGATTCTTTCCCCGACTACAAGAAAGGAAAGCCTTGCCTGCTTCGTCTTTGGTTTGGCATTCTAAGGAGCAACAACTTCCCCGTAGGCTCGATTCGGTTCCATCCTATACCTTCTATCCTACCTACGTCTTATCACTCGGAATCGCATTCTATCACACTGGTGGTACTTCTTGTTGAATTAAAAGATTGGATTAGTCTTTTTCTGTATCCACCCGCCACCCCTGTGTGAGAGTGATTAAATATCAATAGGGGAGCCCCCTAATAAGGAAGTTGCTTCTTGGAAAAGCCTTTTCGCTGCCAAGCTTTTATCTTATTTGGTCGGGCAAGAATCCATCTCGGTTTAAGAATTCACCCAATTGGGACATCCATTCAAAACCTGAAACCATTACCAACGAAAAAAGAAGGTGTTAGAAAGGGGCTTCGAAAGAACTCTTTCAAGAGGAAGGATGCTGCGAGCGAGCCTGTTAAGCTGCGATTGAGCCTAAGTCTTTCCAAAAAGAAAAGGGTAACTTTATTGAAAAGTTCCAATAATACCTTTCTCATCGATAATTTACAACAACTGAAACTTCAACTGATGCCCACGCCAAACGAGATAACTCAGTTGGCTTAGGATTCGTAATGATCTGGAACATCGGTTCCAGTCTTCTTCTTTCCTGACCCGATTCCTTCCTTGGCTGTTATTTGCATATAACTAGCTAATGCTGCTGGGAATGCCCTTGGCGGATTCGCACTTCTCTTGGTGGAGTAACTTGCTTACAGTGCTTTAGGGCTCTCTCCACACGGGGCGTCCGTCGTGAATCCTATATATGCCTATATAATGATATGGAAGGGGATTGTCAAGTGGAAAAAGACCATTCGATTCACCTTGACCGGATCACATAGCGTTAGCGGAGCGGTAAACTTCGCAGCAGGAGCTTACCCGCTTCGGTCTTATTCCTGCCTTACCTTATATGTACTATCATCATAACAATTTTTAGTTGAGTGCAGCAAGAGCTCTGCCGTTAGGCTAATTCCTGAGTAGGGAGGCTGTGGCGAGCGAAAGGGAATGTGGCACTTGTGGACCTGAGCCATGGTTACTTCGTTATCAGATTTCACCAGGAAGAAGATATGATGGATGAAGGCCTGGCCCTGACTGACCAGCTCAACCTGGGAAGTGCGATAATCAAGGTAGAAACCTCGCTGTCAACTGGATGTTTGGGACCCCTAGCCCAGCGACCAAAGACTTGCATGCGGAACAAGATTTTTTCTTGAGCTTACTCAAAAAGAAAAGAGAAGATAATTGCTCGTTATTGACATAACCTTATCTATATCATATAGTTTGTTATGTCAATAAAAATGTATGTCCCTCTCTCCTCAAAGCCCGTAGCCTGCCCCTCTTCTCAGCCCTTGCTGCTCTGCTCTCTCTGTGCGCTATACTTTCAATGCTTTATTGCGAGCTGCATTTCACATGATTAAATGAATGACTTTCGTTTCGAGTAATAAATTCGTTGCTATCATTCTTCATCATCCTCTGAACAAGAAAGAACAGCCCCGGAAACGCTTTCTTCGGATTCGGCTTTATCCGCTTCGGATAATTCTTATTCTATTCCTTACCCCCCCAAAATCTGTGAAATCTGTTCTAGACAAACCCTCTGACCTAGAATCAGTTGATTCGGATGTGTCTTCTTCTTATCTTCACCCGGCTTAGCCTATTGTTCCAAATCACTCTGCTTCTTTGGATGCTTCGTATGTATTTTCAGATGAGGGATAAACAGAATCCGTTGGTTAGGTGTCTGCCTATGCGGACGGGGATTCGGGGTATGAGTATGGGGATTATGATGAAACAGTTGATTCAGCGGACGATCTAGCGGATGAAACAGCGGAGGATCCCTATTCCTTCTTATTTGCCCCGGCCCCTCACTCAGCTTCAGACTTTGGAAAAGGAACAACTAAAACCTATGCCCGTTCTTCTTCTATGGATTCTGGGTAAACAACCCTTTGCTCTCACCAGGATCGATCGAGGGGAGATAAAAAGTCCTTTCCCTTTAACAGCTGAGGCAAGACCAGCCCCCTTCTATACGAAAGACATTCCAGTAGTTGTTGCATGCTCCTCCTAAGCAAGAAAAAACTTCATGCTGGTTTATCTATTATCCAATCCAACGAGAAAATCGAATGCAATAAACAAATGAAATCGACTATCATGCAAGAAAAAAATATAAGAATTGTGTGCACGCCGCGCCCCTTTGTTAGCAAGAAGCGGTTAGCCGTACTCAGTTCCAGTCACGCTTGCCTGCTTTCCTTTTCCTCTCCCGCGGCAAGAGGCCAAGTCCGAACTCCCACTTTCTTTAGTTCTTGTAATGTCTTATGTAGTGATGAAGCGAGGTCCTTTTCTTTGAGGTCTTGGACCATGCGCCTATCGTGAAGGGTCAATTGCCTTGAGGTGGTTCAATCTCTTATCCCGTAGAGCAGTCTCCTAGTCTATTCGTTATGTCCGCCTCTCTCTCATTCAGTTGCAGATGAAAGTGGAAGGCTTTTCAGTCTCTTCCATTTGTTGTTTTAGCTGCTCTTCTCGCAGCAAGAAAAGCGAGTGAACTGACTTCCGTTCTGGCTTGAGTTGACTTGTGCTCGATCCTTGCAAGCCTTCTAGCGATCGCAGTGAGGTTTTCTGCTTTTTGCTAAGCTGAGTGTAAGAGCTTCCCTCCATAAAGAACTGATTTATCTTTATTATCTTACTCTATCCGGCTATTGAACCTGGTTCCCCTCTCAAATTGCATATGGTAATAGAGAGCTAGACAGCTTAGAGAGCTTAGAGAGCTCCTCAAAGGGCTAGTTATCAGTCTTCCCGCCTTGCAGTCTTTCCAGGCTCTCCATCTATTCTATCAGTAAGCATTGGCTAAGCCGAAATCTCTTTGTATTTTAAGTCTTCGATTGGTCCATCAGTTTCAGTTGTGGAATAGCCCCTAGGGCATCCTCTGGCTTCCATTCGTTGATTTCTGTCTTTCGCTCGTGAGTTGTGGGACCATCCCCGAATCGTCTTAGTAAGGTTCAATTTGCTTCTTCCTTCCAATGTGTCCCTCAGGTCATGTTTAATAGCCCCGCTTTTAGGGAACCCCTAATGGTAACTTCTCTCCCCTCTCATCAGGTAATTCTTTTTCTTCTTTGAGTTAGCGAAATGACTTCCGTTCTTGGTTCCCGACCGATCTAAAAGCGCTTTCCTTCTTTCGGTTGTATCGAGGGATCCGGGTCTATACCTATTCCCCTATCCTTTCTTTGTGGGTTGATCCTTTTTATAATTCCCCTATTCATAAAGATGAATCTCCGGTTTTTGTTTGATAATGGGGGAAAGGGACGAAGACTAAGGTTCTGCTTTTCCTTTTGGATGCCCATTGGCGAGTGTCTTAGTAAGCCGTAGACCTTCCATTCTGTATTGCGTAACCATAACCTATGTTGGTCTATCGGGCTCTGTTCTCCTATTCGAGCAAGGCTAAGGGTTTTTCTTTCTTGGTTGAGGCCCGGCCCGACCTTCTTGTGTGACTTGAGGCTTGAAATGCTCTTTCCACTTTCTTTCCATTTCCTATTAGTGTGTTAGAGGGTCTTCCATCTGTCCTATCAGGTACCTTAACCTTGAACCTTGAGGAAGGGCCCATTGCTTTTTGCTGGAGAATTTATAACTGCTAACCCAGAAAAGACTGATTTTTCTGTCTTCCTTGAGGTAGTGTCCCTCGGCATCCCTCTCAATTTCTTCTTTTTCTTTGTTGTTTTCGGTAGTACAGTGTCTCCCGGGCCTGTGTCAGGAGCGAGATAAAGAATCTTGCTTGGAACTTGATTTGTTGTAGCTGCTTTCCCTGAAGCAAGTCATTTTCCTTTTGTCCTTCTTTCCGGGAGGGAAGTTTCCCCCCTTTGTGTCTCACTTCAGACTATACTCTTGCTTCTTCTTTGACTTTCCTTTTATGTCTGCTATTAGAAGCAGTCGATTAGCTTTCGAAGGCGGCAACCAATCCGTCTCGCATGCCAGTCCGTCTGTCTCTATGTCTTGGACCCACGAATCATCCTCATCACTAAGCTCAACTTATCCCTAAGGAGAAGGGCATCGGGGAGTGAATCTTGTCCCGGTTGTATCCCCATTGGTGTATCGCTTAGTCGTAGAAGGTGAACCGCTTTTTTTTTCAAGAGAATTTCGCATATTTGACTAGATAAATTTGCTGAACTTCATTCATTCTATCCAGATGTCCTGTAAAGCATAGTTTTTTTTATGTATATAGTTTTTTTTTCCTTTATGGGGTCGAAAGACTTGTAAGAATCGGGATTACTTTACTGCAAGCTTAGTAAGTCAGTTTCATACTGAAAGTCTAAAGGTTTTATTCCTTAGGGATATGTTAACTACGAATGACTAGATAGAGTCGAGTGATGCTTGAATAATAACATCCATTGCCTCATTTGAGCTTGAATCTCTTTTTTAATTTCTGCTTAGGTTCTTTCTTTCTACTTCCGTAGGTTCTGAAAGAAGATTAGTGTCTCGGTTGCACTTTTAAGAGTTAGTAATCCCCTGATGCATGCTATGCTACCAATGCTTCCTTGATTGTAAGTAGGACTTTGGCAAAAGGGGCATAGATGGAACTCATTTTTGATTCTTCGCATCATATACGAGAATAGTCTTTTCTAATTCCGCTAGACCAAGCCCTTCACCTCACTCTTCTTTGTAGAGTTTGTTACTCCTCAAGCTATGACTTATATAGCTATCTTGAAGCAATCATTTGCTGCTACTGAGTCTTGTTCAGCGCCTATTTCTTTGATTTACCTCAGTCCATGCTTCCCAAAGCCCCTGATTATCACACATAGGCTTCTGGCTTTTTTTTCATAGGCTTCTGGCTTTTCCGTCCGAATCCCATTCTATGATGGGAGCTTGCTTCACTAGCGTTCCTTCCTATAAGTCTATACAGACGATTCCACATGTTCGTCCGTGACTGACCTGCATTTGTTCTATAATGAAGAGAGATAGTATAGCTATTGAAGGAGAAAGCCTCTTTTTTTTTTTTCTCTTTAGGCTATAAAGATCCTGTTTCCAGCATCTTCGACCCTTCTTTCCTTTCGCTCTGGCCAAGTCTTCTTGCTCGCTGAGAATGATTCCTTCATTTAAGTAAGGCTGTCTTGCTCTGACTATTAAAGCCCCTCCTTCTGGAAGGGAAGTAGGAATGTCCCTCTTCCTTTGAACTGGATTTGATGAGTGGACCATTCGCCTCGAAGGAAGACGATTCAGTGCATATCGATGAAAATAACATATATATAATAAGACTTCCATTGAGAGTTTCAAATTCTCATGAATTGACCAACTTTCTATATCGAAAAGGACTTGATAAACTTCCTGTAATAGATGTTCCGTATTTCATTTCCTAGATTTCTCGTTCCCAGCTTTCATAAATGGAAGCCTATGACCCTCAAATTCCACAAGCAAGTCAAATACCAGATGCTTAATAAAGGTCGGTGCCCTTCTCGACGATCCTATTCTAGGAGATCACTCTTCTGCTCGCGTATTACCCAGAGTAGAACGAGCTGGCAAGGATTTCAACTTCAAAGCTCGGAAGCTATTTCTATTTAGAGAAAAGGCCCGAGGGAAAAGACTCTGCTTCCAGGCTTCTTCCCTACTTGCCTACTCTTTGCCTTAGGATTCATTATCAAAGGAGATTGCACCCTTCAAGCTAAGAGATTGATCCTAAGATCGCTGGAATACCCCTCACGTTGATTGGCTTAACGTGCCAAAGCGCGCGCTATAGAAGTCTTTGGCATTGGATTTAGGGAACTTTGCTTCCCCTACTAAGCTTCAACTTCCGGATGGAGCGGTAAGCCAACTTATTTATTTATGGCTATAGCCGACGATTGAGCAAGAGAACCCGGATCAGCAAGAGCGGATTCTTCGACAGCAGGAGCAAGAGATCCATCAACAGCGGGATATGAAATAGCCCTTAAGCTAAGAAAAAAGTCTAACTACTACCCCTTTATTTACGCCAGAGGTGGCTTCTTCCCAATTCACCTAGTTGCCACTTGTCCTTGTGGCGCGGAAGGCTTTTGCCGTGCTCTACTCTCAAGCAGAGAGAGCTGCACCCATTAAGGCGGAGAAAGATGGACGACCAAAGTATACTTTTAGCTAAGAAGGGCTCAGCAAGAGCATCTGTTGAGGCGTCAGCGAGCGATTCAGCAATTTTTACGATTAGGAGATAGAAGGCAGGGATACATCATCTTATTCCGCGGCGGAAAGCAATCTTGGGATTTCTCATGTTAAGTATATGATTTTCTTGTAAAGATTCCAAGTATACGGCATTCCTTTGTCTTGTAAATTCCTTTAAAAGTAAGGGCTCTCCCTATTCCTTCAACAGGAGGGGTATATGTTCTTCTTGCTGTGTCGGCTCCCTTCTTTTCAGTTGGAGGCTGACTACCCGGTCAAAATAGGTCTAATCTTTTTTTTTCTGGCGAAAGGCCTGCTCTTTTTACCTCGGTAAAGATCTTGTAACGGAGATTCTTCGCCAACTTTCCACATCTTATTTATATTCATCGAATTCAGCGGCGTAAAATAAAAGGCCGAAGCGATAGCCCAATTATCTAATTCTCTTAAGTGGTAGCAGATGATTGAGCAAGAGAAAGCGGTCTTCGACTTGGCCGTGTTAAGTATCAGATATTTACCATCGAGAGTGAGCAGGGGACCCTGGTCAGTCAGAGGTCCTTTTTCTTCTTATTTTGCGCGCCCTGGTACTGGAAAAGGTCTTATGTAATGTAGTCAAGGGTACTCTCCCACTACGGGTCTCCCTTACCAACAGTACTCTCCGGGGAAGGGTCTGACCCACCCAGAAAAAAGGAGTCCAATTCATGAGTCCTGTGCTTATATGCATATATGATTTTATAGTAAAATCTTCTGAAATATCGTAAGATGAGTCTTCCAAATCACCTCTGCGCGGATTCGCCATTCTAACCTCTCCACAGGGAACCGTCTTTCGTAGCTCGGCAGCTCGCTCTCCTTTTAGGAAGTAATGGTGCCATCTTCCGCTAGACCAAGCGACTGGGAGGGGCCCGTTCTCAGCTCCTAGGTTTACTAGTTCATTCATAGCTCTTAGAGAGAAAGCTCTACCTCTAGCCCTTACATCCCTTCTAGCTCTATGATTGAGATTAGCTAGCCTTAAGCTCTTCCCGCTTCATTTCTGTTAATCACCCACGTTTCCATCTTTCTTTGATCTTGGACAAAACAGTTAAATAGAGCCAACCTATACAGGTTAACTAGGACACAATTTCAACCTTTTTTCATTTCTTACCTTTCTCAAATAGCAGCAAGTCGGACAAGAAAGCCTATGTCACGAATGAATCTATTCTGGGTAAAACAGGTCCCTTATAGGATGATGGTCCTTCCGAGGACCAGGGCGTAGATTTTCATAGAACTATCTGAATAGACTCATTGCTTTGATAAATATATTAAGAGAAGAAAAATCTCACCTTGAGCCGAGTTGAGTAAACAAAAAAAAGACCCGGTTCACCAAAAAACCTATCAAGAATGAGTGAAAGCCCGCTTCAGGAATGGAGGATTGGAACGACATCGCTAGTAGGGTCAGGGGTCTCACCCCGGGAGAGAGTCATCTCTTGCGGAGCCGGCTGCGGCCCGGTATACTCTACTCCATTTTCTACCGCTCCAATCTGACTGAACGAAGAAAGCGTAAACTCGAGTTCTTTCTTTCATTTCAGGTCGCTTGTTGTCGGATTGGATCGATCAAAGCTCTCGCCCGGCCAATGTGTGCAGGATCCCGAGGGTCTAAGATCCCTTCTGACTTCACGTCTAAAAGCAAGAACTCAGGTCTACTATCAGTAGGGCAGGAATCGTGGTTGACTTCCGTTTTCTACAACTAGTTCTTATGTTCCCGAGGTAGAGTGAGACTGCCTTCCAATTTCCTTTCGGCGAGGGGACCGGAAAAGGCCGCTGCAGATCCAATTGCTTTGACCGCTACAGGAGCGCTTAGAGGGGCTACAGTGGCAAAACCAGAGAGTTGGTTGGCCTAGTTGGAGCTAGGGCGGCTATAAAACCTCTTGCTAGGCCGGGGAAAGCGATAGCCCCTGCAGCGGTTAAGGCGATAACAAGAGTAGCTGTCGCTGCTAGCGAAGGAGATAAGGGAGAGGCGTTTTATTAGTTTTCCTTAGGCGCTGTAGAAAGTGATTTCTCGACTTCAGTAATATCCCAGTACTCTAGTGAAAGAGATGCTTGTTGAGAGGCCTTCTTTCCTCTTTGGTAAGATCTTTCCAGTTTCAGAATTCTAGAAGCTAGAGGTAGAGCTATGAGCTAGTACTATGGAGGCCAGGCATTTTTGAGTTAGTTAGTTAGCTAGTCCCAGTAGTAGGCTGAAGGGATATCACTAGTTCCTAACTAGGCGAGAGTCAAGATAAGATTGAAAATTGACCAGTAGTCCCTCCAAATCTGCAAGCTGCTAGTACGCGTGTAAATCCCTTTTTTGTGTTGGCAGCGGTTATGCATTAGATGATTACTTTTAATGAATACCTTCTCATACTTAACTTATTCCAGACCTATCCTTTTGCATGCTTCTAAGGCTCGAACTCATCACTAAGTACGAGACTTTTCTTTTCTTTCCTCTTTTATCCTTGGATTGCTATTGCTATTGGTTGCATAAAAGAATATCGTATAGAGAAGTGTTCGAAATAATCTCTGTGCGGAAAAAAAAAACGAATATGCTTGATGAGGATTTATCCCCTTATCTGACTGGTGGTTCTAACCTGATATCTATCATTGAGTCGGGATCAGAGCGAGGAGGCCCCCTCCCCTCGGCTTAAGAAGGCTAGATTGCTCAGAAGGAGGAGAAGACGAAGAAGAAGAAAAGGGCTCAGCTTGCTTCAATTACCGTTCAGAGCCTTCCAAAGAAAGTGTACCAGCTTATAGTTGCAGATTGGTGTGGAAGCTTATAACCTTATCGAAGTTTCATTGGAAAAATAAGACTGGAGAGCCCCCGGTCGACGATATGTAGGTTCCCTGAGAATGGAACCGAGGTAGCGGGACTTTTTTTAGTTGGCCTGTGGATTTTTTTATTTTACATAACACACTTGACCGGCTAGCTGACGTCTTCCTCGTCATATCGAACTTGCCTTGCCCAGATAAATTACTTAACTTAATCATAGTAGAGTTGCAGAGTAGTTATCTGTGCCCCAGACCGCGATGCTTATTGGTATGCCGCATCGCACTGAATGCAAAATTATCCCATGCTTTACGTTGGTCAACAACCAACAAAAGTAAGTTTCTATAGTTCTTCACTACTCGTACAGGAAGGAGTCTCTTTCTTCTTTCTGTCTGGAGGGAATGGAATCCTTTTTTGTTAATCAAGAATGCCTCAACTGGATAAATTCACTTATTTTTCACAATTCTTCTGGTCATGCCTTTTCCTCTTTACTTTCTATATTCCCATATGCAATGATGGAGATGGAGTACTTGGGATCAGCAGAATTCTAAAACTACGGAACCAACTGGTTTCACACCGGGGGAACAACATCCGGAGCAACGACCCCAACAGTTTGGAAGATATCTTGAGAAAAGGTTTTAGCACCGGTGTATCCTATATGTACTCTAGTTTATTCGAAGTATCCCAATGGTGTAACGCTGTCGACTTATTGGGAAAAAGGAGGAAAATCACTTTGATCTCTTGTTTCGGAGAAATAAGTGGCTTACGAGGAATGGAAAAAAACATATTATATTTGATCTCGAAGTCCTCATATAGCACTTCTTCCAATCCTGGATGGGGGATCACTTGTAGGAATGACATAATGCTAATCCATGTTCCACACGGCCAAGGAAGCATCGTTTTTTTTTTTTTCTGAAGAGGGTT